AGTTCCAGAAGATGTTAATCGTAAATAAGAAGATTGTTTACGAAAAAAAACGAATAAAAATTCACATTCAAATATATAAGAATTGTATAGGAACCAAAATAGTCTTTTATTTTCTTTTGAAAAAACACAAATAGATTTTTTATGAGTAATGAGAAGACTATTCCAATTATGATATTCGTGAAGAAAGAATCGCAATGAATGCAAAAAAGGAACATCTTGAATCCAGCATTGAAGAATTTGAACCAAGATTTCCATGTGGATGGGATGAGGTATTAGTATATCTGAGACATAATTTAAATGCGATAATTTGTCCTCTAAAAAGGGAAAAATTGAATGAATTGATCGTAAATTATGATATTTTGGTATTTCTTTTTTTTCTCCGAAAAAAGATACTAATAGCAGCGAGAACGGAATTTCTACAATAATTGCAAAACTTTCTGATATCATTTGAGAATAAAAATGAGAATAAAAAAAATTGTTATGCCCAACGAACCTCTTTTGGTTAGAATCATTAACCGAAGAAATCAAAAAATTCTGTTGATAGATTCGAGTAATTAGGCGTTTTACAAGTGCTAAACTAGATTTATTGTCATAACCAAAAACTTCGACAGGTTCGTAAAAAATCGAACCATTTAAACCATGATCATGAGCAAGTGCATAAATATACTCCTGAAAGAGTAGCGGATATAGGAAGTGTTGTTGCCGAGATTTCTCCTTTTCTAAATATCCTTGTAATTCTTCCATTGACTTACATTTCTACTTTAACCAGAAACAGTAGGCATTTCTTGGTTATCAAATTATACATAGTGCAATATGGTCAGAACAGAGTATGTATTATGTATGGAAAAAAATATATACCCCGGAAACAGGTAGTCCAATCAACAGATATTTTTCCTCCCCTCTTCTATCCAATGGGTTTATCTTCGTTATAATTCCCAGAGGTTCAAAAATCTTTTATTTTTGCAACCCGATCGCTCTTTTGACTTTGGAACAAATTCTTTTTGTCAGTATACTGTTTCTTCTACACATTCGTTTCCAATCCATAATAGAGAATAGTTAGGATTTTTAAAAAAACAAAAAAAAGAATCAAAGGACCACTCACAGGAGAACCCTTCCCCGCATCAGGCACTAATTTTTTTTTAACGTCTAATTAGATCGGGTAATTATTCAAATTAAGATAAGAATAGAAGCTCGTTGCTTTTTTTTTACCAGAATTGGAGCCGTGGGGCTCTATCCATTTATTCACTAGACCCAACTGTAAATGTGAATTTCTTTTGTCTTCCTCCAAAAATAAATAAAAAAAAAAATGGGAATAATCCGGTAGGAATCAACTCAAAATTCTACTAAAAATAATAAGAATATAAGAAGAAATTCCATTTTCTTCTTATTATTACGACAGGCTGTTTTTTCCATCCATTACCTTTCAGGATCAGTCGCGGTCTTATAGACTCTACCAATAGTCTGGACGAATTCGTTGCTTCATCCAAATGTGTAAAAGATCATAGTCGCACTTAAAAGCCGAATACTCTACCGTTGAGTTAGCAACCCAGACAAATATGATATGTAGATACGATCGAAATAAAAAAAATCAATTGAATTGCATTGCACTGTACAACTACGTCAAACCATTGAACTAACAAGAAATATAAAGGAAAAATTTGAGGATCAATTAGAAACACCAAAATAACAAAATGAGCAGATCGGATTAAAAAACAACGGATTTCCAATAGAAATATCAAAATTTATACAGACTACCCCTTTTCGAAAAATTTTTGATTTTCGTTAAGAAAATACATCTTGTATTGTATAACAGTAAATCCAGCAAACCCATCATTTGACTGAAGTAAAGGAAAAACCAACAGGGGTCGGAATAAATGGATCCATTTATCTACGATCGAATTATATTTGTTCGATACACCATTGTCAATATGAGTGGAATGTTGAGAGAACAAATTCAATTAATTAGTAAGTAAATCAAATAAGGATTTGTGTTGGATTGGCACAACATAAATAAGAAATTTAGATGAAAAAAAAAGTACAGAAAAATGTCGGGTTTATTCAATCAATAGAGGTACAATAAGCAAGGTTCGTCCTTTGTTTGTTGGTGGATTTCCACAACAACAATAAAAATAAATAAAAAAGTATGAATAGAACAAGAAAAAAGCAAATTTTGGGTAAATAATTACCCAAAATAGATACTAGTTACCTTTCTTTTTTTTGTTGTTTATTTCTTTACAAAGCTCTTTCTTTAAATAATTCTGCCTTCCTTAAAATATAATGAACAGTTCCTGTAGGTTGAGCACCTTTTTCAAGGAAATAACGAATAACGGGAACGTTTAAATAAGTTTGATTCTGTATCGGATCGTAAAAACCTACTTTTCGAAGATCTCTTCCTTCTCTTCGGGATCGAACATCAATTGCAACGATTCGATAGATCGCTCATTGGGATAGATGTAGATAAATAATACCCCCCCCTAGAAACGTATAGGAGGTTTTCTCCTCATACGGCTCGAGAAAAAAACGATTTAAATTCGAATATTTCTGTATATAATAGCAAATAGATCCATAAAATCATGGACTATGATTTTAGTCGTTTTTTGTTCTTACTTACAGAAAAAAAAAAGAAATATCATTCATACTCATAACTCAAGTTGGGTAATTCGGAAAAAGTTCGAAGGTTAAAGTAAATCCTTAGACATTTCTTGAGTCGTCTCTAACCTTTTTTGTTTGTCTCGTCTCGAATACTCCTCATTCTAGTAAAATTATTGAGACAATTGAAAATAGTGTTTCCTTGTTCCGGAATCCTTGCTCTTTGCTTTGTAAAATCATTGGGTTTAGACATTACTTCGGTGATCCTTATTCCTTTTCAAAATGGCAGCAACATACCTTTTGTTTTTTGTTATTTCTTTCTATAGAAAGATAATACGAATGATTGATTCCCTTGTAATATAATACACTTTTAATTTGAATCGAAAAAGTTTTCCTAATTCCAACAAATTTGTTTGACTTTTTTTTTATTTCATTTTTCATTTCAAACTTGTTCGGATTTTAACCCTTCGATTTCTATATTGAAGATATACTTACAAAGTTGGTCTAACTTATTTATTGTTACTAACCCTAGATTCTTCCTCCCGATAAATGAATCAATACTTTTTGCTCGAGCTCCATCGTGTACTATTCCTATTTACCAACCCAACACAAATTAGGTTCCTAGCAAGAACAAACTATGTCGATTCAAGAGCATCTTCATTCCTATAGAAAATGGTGGATGTAAGAATCCACAACGAATCATGTCCTTCAAGTCGCGCGTTGCTTTCTACCACATCGTTTCAAACGAAGTTTTACCATAACATTTCTCTAATTAAATTTCGAACCGGTATGGAATTGATTCAAGATGGAATCATGAATAGTCATTGGCTCAACGGTATATAAATACCTTTTATGTATCTATGGATAGATAAATAGTTATCCGGAAAAGTCTTAGAAAGGATTTAAGTTATTTCGCCCCATATTCTATCATATGAATGAAACATATTTCTCAAAAAGACGAATAAACGAATTTACTTAAGTCTTATTTACATCTTCAACAGATTGTTCGGGATGGTGAATCATGAAAAAGATCCCATTTTTCTCGAACAAAAAAATTCTAAACTTCAAAAGAACAGTCTTTAATAGAAATAGATTTCCAATCTAATCCCGGATGGATTGAAAATTCCGAAACAAAATCAGTTATTAACCAAATATAAACTATTTCAATGACTCGAAAAGGCCAGGGGTTTCTCTATAATATAGATTTTTCACACGTCTTCGAGTACCAAGGGTTCATAAAAATGAAGATTAAAATCCTTTTTTGTTTTCATGAGTATGGAATAGAAAGGGTCTCGTGTAAGGTAAGATTAAAGTCATTATTTTTTCTTTCAATTCTTTCTTTCATCTGAAAGAGAAAATCAGAATCAAGAATAAGAAGAATCTAATCTTTTCGTATCCATCATATACAACGAACAATTCTTACCGGAGGTAATCATGGATATTTAAAGAATCACAGACCCTTATTGACTTAACCAAAGGACCACTGTTACTGAACAATACAATAATATATATATATTATATAATATATATAATTATATAATATAGGACTTGTTTTTTTTTTATTATCTTGTTATATTATTTTGATTTTATTATTTGTTATTTTTATATTATACAGTATACAGACAGATTTTGTTTTACTTCAGGTTCCAAAATCTTTTCGCCAATTCCATAGAATATATAAATTTTCATCCATCCAATCGTTACATTACATTGATATTCATTTGAATAAGATATAAGATAAAATGCAAAAAAATGGGATCCAGATCCATTCGTTTTTCTTATTTTTTTTTCTTAGAAGTTTTAAGACGAACCATGAAATGAAATTAATACCAAAAACTACGTAATCTTTAGTCTCCACATAAAATAAAGTGTGGAATTGGGATACACTATTTATTTTTCTTTAGGCCCCCTTGAGAATGGAATAGAAAAAGGGCCTTTTTCCATTTCGATTCAGAATGCATCATGTTAGAATTCCCATTTCACGGATATGGAACACAAAGCTTCCATAAGTAACTAACTTCAATATGAATATGAGTAGTACAAGCATACTCTGAATGGGAATGCTCCCCCAATTCTTTTTTGAATTGGGAATTAAAAGAAATATCTTTATTTCTACCCGTGCACTCGATCGCGTTTGTGAGAAACCAAACGAAAGAAAAGATATAATTCGTAGAATTATTCCTAGAATTCAGAGCAGAGGGTTGGATCACATTATATCCAAAAAGTTGTTAAAGAGAAGAATCTTTCGTTTCTGATGAAGACGATCTGGGACGGAAGGATTCGAACCTCCGAGTGACGGGACCAAAACCCGCAGCCTTACCGCTTGGCCACGCCCCATTTAGGTTTATATTCGACACTAATAAAGACTAATATTGGTATTGGTCATTCGTCAATCCCAACCCAAATACATATGAAATACATTGTTGCTAGGATTCAACACATGTAAATATAGAATAAAAAAATTATTGATCATTACATAAAATTCAATTAAGATATTGTATGAAACTATAATTCCTTGTATTCTCATTTGAGAATGAAAGGAAAGATTTTGGATTTGGGAGAGTTCGAAGAAAAGGAAGGATTTTTTGACCCGCCTTTTCATTTTTCCCTCATAAAAAAAAACTCAACCAAAATCAAATTTTCTAATCTACAAGAATGAAATGTTTGTTATGCTTAATATCTTTAGTTTAATCTGTATCTGTCTTAATTCTACCCTTTATTCGAGTAGTTTTTTCTTCGCCAAACTGCCCGAGGCTTATGCCTTTTTCAATCCCATCGTAGATGTTATGCCTGTCATACCTGTACTATTTTTTCTCTTAGCCTTTGTTTGGCAAGCCGCTGTAAGTTTTCGATAAAATCTTTACTACTCTGCAAAATTCATGATTTATCCAAAAAAATTCTAAAAATTGATAAGATCAGATAAGTTTTACATTATGAACCCTCGATTCAAAAACGGAAATTCTTGTATATTGAATTGAATGACCGCGGTGATAAATTTTGATCCACTTATTTCCTCGTTCTGACCTTCCAGTAAACAAGGACTTTCTAAGGACCCCACAATACCCAACAATGGATATGGCCAAAAATTTTTGGTAATGAAGGAATCAGAATCTTTCTTTTCTTGTATTCAAAATAAATTCGTGAAAATCCTTTTTTTTCAAGAAAAGACTTCATTTTTGGGGGCGTTATGTCAAAATAGTGTATGTGATAAAAAATGGGCAATCTATTTCCTTTTTCAAAAAAAATAAAATCTTGGAGATTGTGTAATGCTTACTCTCAAACTCTTCGTTTACACAGTAGTGATATTTTTTGTTTCTCTGTTCATCTTCGGATTCTTATCTAACGATCCGGGCCGTAATCCTGGACGTGAGGAATAAAAAAAAAAGATTTTGAGTTTTTCTTTATTTTCTTTTTATGTATTCTATACATTTACCTATGATGAAAAAACCAAGGGATCGGAATTTTTTCAAATTCGAAAGTCTGAAGTGATCAGAGAGAGCGGAGAGAGAGGGATTCGAACCCTCGGTACAAATAACTCGTACAACGGATTAGCAATCTGCCGCTTTAGTCCACTCAGCCATCTCTCCCAATTCAAAATTGAAAATTTTTTTATGTGACGCGACACGTGAAGTAAAAAAGATTGAAAAAAAACTGTTTTCTTTCTTTATTACTTTATTATAAGAATTATAAGGATAAAATAACGATAATAATAATAAAAATATAATATATATTATTATTATATTTTATTATATTTTATATTTAAATTTAATATATTAAAATATTAAATAAATTAAAAATGGATAAGGTTTATCTACGAATTTGATCAGCAATTCAATTTAGATAATGATTTGAAACGGATGCCTTATCTCCAATAGAATAGATATAGAAAGAATACCTTACTTCAACTTCACTTCTTGGATTTTGTAAGAAAGGTTCATCCCCCCGGCCTGGTTAAGTACTGGCCGGGCCATTACATTACTTCTTTTGTTCTGATGAATCATTTCATAGATCAAACAATTTAATTATTTTTGATTTGATATCAAATCAAAAATACTTGTTATTGAAGCAACAGCAAAGACAGTTTCCATCTCCATTCCTATGATAGAAGCGTCATTTCTTAGTATTATTAAGACTATAAGAACTATAGAATATGAATATTTTTTCACATTTTCAATATTTTTAGTTTTAAAATATTTTTGTTATTAGTATTTTTTTTCTCAATTTACTTAGTTACTTAAGTGGAAAAGGACACATACATATATTGATATTAAATAATATCAAAAAGGAAACACACATATGTTATAACATATATAACATAACTCATTTACTTGTTCAAGGGACAAGTTTTATTTTAAAATTTGAGATCCAATAAATCCGAACTTAAATTCATAAAATCCGACAGTTAAAAGGGAAGTTGAAAACGAAAAAGGAAATGCAGAATTCGTCATTTTTATGGTTCAGCTTCAATAATTCCTTCGATTCGGGAGTGTCAGTAATGACTTCCAGCAAACGATAAAGTATAACTTTTCACTTTATTATATTATGTTATGTATGATTTTGTTATTTAAATTAAATAAGCTGCTTTCTATTCTTCGCCTATTTTTCAAGTACCCCCAGTGAGACGAAGTGTCAACGCTAGAATTTTCATGAGTCTGATGCTAGCTTAATTGTCTCTCATTCTTTTGTTCGACAAAAGGTCCATTCATATATAATAATGAATATGAAGCGGGTATAGTTTAGTGGTAAAAGTGTGATTCGTTCGATTAATAACTTAAATAGTTAAGGGGTCCTTCGGTTTTTTCATATTCCGGTCCCCCAAAACTTTATTTCTTAAAAAAGGTTTAATCCTTTTTCTCTCAATAGCATATTTGAGGAAGAATATACGTTCTCGCGATTTGTACCCAGAGGTCA